AAGCGTCACCCATTGGTTCTATACCCGATTCATAAGTAGAAAGCTTCTCCGGCCCTTTCCTAATCGGGGCTAAAATCCCGGAAATTAAAAATGCTAAAATAGGAATAAGACTTGATATTATTAGAAATGCCCAAAAAATATCATATTCGTAAAGCAAAAACATAGACGCACTCCTATGAACGTGGAAAATAGACCGGATTGGTCAATTTGAATTGAAGTTGTAAAGTCATCCATAACTGTTTAGTCAAAACAAAAATTCATTTTGACCAAACCATCTAGTTTCCTTTGATTATTGCGGGCATATCTCATTTCAAGATTTATCGACTGACTTGACTGGGATCCTATTTCCAGTCTACTTCCAGTTTACTTAATTTTTGATTTCGATTTTCTTTAATTTCTTTAGTTAGTATTAGTATAACTCTATATGTTACGCTTAGACAAATCCTCTCGTTTTCACCTAGGATTCTGCCTAAAGAAAGCAACTTTCAAATAAAATGGAATTATTATTTTGTAAGAATTTCGAACTTATTATTCTTTTGATTCTTTGAAAAAGAGGTCTTTTTGTCGTTTTTTTTTTTTTCTTAGTAATTTAGAATAAGTATTCAAATGTAAATGTAAGAGAATGGATAGGTATTTCCATCTCAGGATTTCGAGTATCTTAATGTTGGTATATTCCGTTTAGTAGAATCTGGGTGGGCTTTTCTCTTGATTGAATACAGAAAAAGAAGACCATCCCCTTTTTGTTGTGCTTCGCTAGGTCTAGGTAAGGTATACGAAGAAAAAGCTTATTTTACATTGTTGACACTGAAACTTAACAAAGAGATTTGTTTTTCAACAAACTTTAGCTTATCCACAATATTCCCTAGATCCATGTGAATAATTCTTTGGAGTTTTTCGCGAGGCTCATGTCTTTGACTTCTTAAATTCTTTAAGGTTGGGTATACCCAAGAAAGGGAGTATCACTAACTTAGCTCCTTGATTGTGGACAGGGAATTTCCATATGAATTTCCCTCCGAAGATTTATAACGAAGGGTTGGTTTGTTTATCCACGATTGGAAAGGGATCGAATCGATCCCTTGAAATACGTTTTTCTTTCAGTTTTCTGTTCTGCTTTAAATGATTCCTGTGATTGAGTTTCTAGGAAAAATTGAGTTTCGATGAATCAACCGGTCAGTTACAAGTGCCAAAAAAGAATGAAGAAATGAAAATTATACAGTTTTGTATTTCAAATTTTCATTTTATAGGGCTCTAGGGCTATACGGACTCGAACCGTAGACCTTCTCGGTAAAACAGATCAAACTGATTATTATCAAAATGATCGGAACTGTTTCAAAGACCCAACATGCATTTTTTTGCATTGGGCTCTTTCATTAACTGATAGAACGATCAGCCAATCCACCATGTTTTTTCGTGACAGAAAAATAGGATAAGAAGATGGCTCCATGTGCTCTGATTCATCATTTGGAATTCTGATCCAGGAGCACTACCAAAGTGTTTCAAGGGTGGGGTTATCTTGACGTAGGTCTGCCTATGGCTCTGGCCTAGATGGTTTGTAAGTTAAATGAAGTCTCTATCGTTCGGCTTAAAATGAGAAATCAAATATGAAACTTCATACACCTTAAAGTTCATAGGACGAAAAGAGATTTTTTGAGGACCCTATACTCAACTCATTATGCCTAGCATTGAATGTACTGGTATTCACCTTATCAATAGATCAAATCAATGATGGGATCTGTTTGATACCTAAACGGGCACCCAAATCCAACCGAACCATTTGTCAGGCTATTGTTCCCTCAAAGTTATGGAGTAAGACATCGATTTCTCAATAATATCAATTTTTTTTGAGTGTATGATGAACTCCCCTGAAAAACATTGGCGCGCGTGTAAACGAGGTGCTCTACCAACTGAGCTATAGCCCTTAGTGCTTGTGATGCGTATTTTATTATGTATATAATTTCTTGTCAAGATGAATATTCTACGATCCAACATCCTAAATTTTTGAGTGGTATTGCTTAGATTGTTATTGCTTATAAGGAATCTGATATTTATAATCCATCGATGGGATGGGTTTCATTTGGTTCTCTTTGGGATGATAAACGACCTACTTAACTCAGTGGTTAGAGTATTGCTTTCATACGGCAGGAGTCATTGGTTCAAATCCAATAGTAGGTAGAACTTATTAGATACCATTGACTCTGGTATCTAATAAGTTTGTTGCCCCACTCTCTTTTATTTTTATTGATTGATATTTCATTTTTGAATTGCGTTGTATCAAAATTGGATTCCGCTTGATTGGATTCACTTGACAGAATCCAATCAAAATAGGGTTTAAAAACAGAACTTCTTTTGATTATTCGAACGCACCAACTAGTTATGAAATCGCATTGAGAGCCTCTACTCTTGTCCTAGCTCGTCGGAGAGCTAGATTTGCCTCAATTATTTGTCTCTTTCCTTCAGCTTTTCTCAAATTAGCTTCTGCTATTTCAAGAGTTTGCTGAGC